ACAGATGAATGTTCAAAAAGAACTTAATTGTGTCAACAGAAAACTCAATATTGCTATTACCAGAATTTCCAATCCGTATGGGCATCCTAATATTCTTGCAGAATTTATAGCTGGCCAATTAAAAAACCGCGTTTCTTTTCGAAAAGCAATGAAAAAAGCTATTGAATTAACTGAACAGGCGAATACAAAAGGAATTCAAGTACAAATTGCAGGACGTATCGACGGAAAAGAAATTGCACGTGTTGAATGGATCAGAGAAGGCAGAGTTCCTTTACAAACAATTGAAGCTAAAATTGATTATTGTTCCTATACAGTTCGAACTATTTATGGGGTCTTAGGAATAAAAATTTGGATATTCGTAGACGAAGAATAACAAACTTTATTTGTCTTTACATTTTATCCAAGAATAACAAACTTTATTTGTCTTTACATTTTATTCAAGGATAAAAAACTAAAACTATGTAGTATAACACTATACAGACAGCAATAAAAAAATTACAGTCTTCTTTTTTTGTTTAAGAAAAAATCAGCAATTCTATAAGGTTGAATAAAAATTTCCATCAAAACTCCTTTGATATAATTGCTATGCTTAGTGTGTGACTCGTTAGTTTAGGATTCGATTAGACTAAGAAAAAAAAAAAAAAAAAAAATAAAAAAGAACTTACCTAATAAGAGCAACTAATAACCTAAGCAACTCATTGCTTCGCATTATCTGGATCTAAAAAAATAAGTCAAGATATGATAGAATGATCATATAATTGTAGCAACTGAATTTTTTTTACAAAAAAAAAGAATAACGAAATATTATTATAAGTTATGAAAGGTAATTGAAAAGTATGCGGATAAACGGAAGGATGAAAGAAAGAGAGAAAAAATTTGAATATTAATGATCTATTATTCCAATTTGGAAAGTCTATGAGGTCACTGTAATAAAAACAATGTAATAAAGCATGAATACAGATTCATTCATAATAATTAAATAAATCTGTTCGTTCTGAAAACAAAAAATTAAGAGCCTTGAGCCAATAAAAACTGAGAAAATTGACTCTAAAAAAAAAAAAAATGAAATTAAAAATTTCAGGTAAGAGCTCCATTGTGGAATTCGGGCCTAACGATTAATCAAGAGGCGATGAGAACGACGGAACCCATGAATATAGAGGATTCAATTGAAAAATAAATCTTAGTAATTCATTGGACAGGATGGCGGAATAAACCATAAACTTTATTATCTATTCTTATTTTTATTCTGAGACCTCGTGGGATAAACATCAAACTTAAATAGATATTGAAAGAGTAAATATTCGCCGGCGAATATATATATTTTTTTTTTCAAAAAAAAAAGTAATAAAAAACGAAAAACATAAAAGAAAATAAGGATTTTGTTAGAATATTCTAACAAAAACGACATTCGAGATAATGATATTACGTTATTTTTAAATAAATATAATTTTTAAATAAATATAAATAGAATTCATCTTGGATTCCATTTTGAAAAATACATACACAAATTTAGAAGAGATCAGATTAAATTTCAAAAAATACCATGATTAATAGGATTAATCATTAACTACATCTATATATTAATACAAGCTTTTTTAGTACTTTTATTCGCGAGGAGCTGGATGAGAAGAAACTCTCACGTTCAGTTCTGTAGTAGAGATGGAATTTCTAATTTAGAAAAAACCCATCAACTATAACCCAAAAAGAACCAGATTTCGTAAACAACATCGAGGAAGACTAAAAGGAATATCTTCTCGTGGGAATCGTATTTGTTTTGGCAGATATGCTCTTCAAACACTTGAACCCGCTTGGATCACATCTAGGCAAATAGAAGCAGGGCGACGAGCAATGTCACGAAATGTACGACGTGGGGGAAAAATTTGGGTACGTATATTTCCAGACAAACCAGTTACAGTAAGACCGGCGGAAACGCGTATGGGTTCTGGTAAAGGATCCCCGGAGTATTGGGTAGCTGTGGTTAAACCAGGTAAAATACTTTATGAAATGGGTGGTGTACCCGAAAATATAGCCAGAAAAGCTATTTCAATAGCGGCATCAAAAATGCCTATAAAAACCCAATTCATTATTTCTGAATAGGAATATAGAATGAAAAAGCTAAATAACATTTAAGGATAAAAAGATTATTGATTTTATTTTTTTGACAAACAATATTTTTTTACTTCGTCCTTTGTATTAAAAGAAGAGATACAAAAAAATGATATGATTCAACCACAAACCTATTTGAATGTAGCAGACAACAGCGGGGCTCGAGAATTGATGTGTATTCGAATAATAGGAGCTAGTAATCGCCGATATGCTCATATTGGTGACGTTATTGTTGCTGTAATCAAGGAAGCAATACCGAATACTCCTCTAGAAAGATCAGAAGTGATCAGAGCAGTAATTGTACGTACTTGTAAAGAACTCAAACGTAACAATGGGACGATAATACGATATGATGACAACGCTGCAGTTGTCATTGATCAAGAAGGGAATCCAAAAGGAACTCGAGTTTTTGGGGCGATCCCACGGGAATTGAGACAATTAAACTTTACTAAAATAGTTTCATTAGCTCCTGAGGTCTTATAAGACCTAAATATCGATAGTTAGTATAGGATTTAAAAAATGGTATTGAATATTGAAATAAAATTAATTAATCGATTGTGTATCACGCATATACCCTTAATAAAAAAATATTAATAATTTAATTCATATATTAATATATAATTCGTCTATATATATATAAATAAAAGAAAAAGAACATGTTGATTATATCAAAATTATAGAACAATAAGGAATTTTAACTTATCATGGGGAAAGACACTATTGCTGATATAATAACCTCTATACGAAATGCTGACATGAATAGAAAAGGAACAGTTCGGGTAGGGTCAACTAACATCACCGAAAGCATTGTTAAAATACTTTTACGGGAGGGTTTTATCGAAAACGTAAGGAAACATCGTGAAAACAATCAATATTTTTTGATTTTAACCCTAAAACATAGACGAAATAAGAAAGAATCCGATAAAACTATTTTAAATTTAAAGCGAATAAGTCGACCGGGTCTACGAATCTATTCCAACTCTCAACGAATTCCACGAATTTTAGGCGGAATAGGAATTGTAATCCTTTCAACTTCTCAAGGTATAATGACAGACCGAGAAGCTAGACTAAAAAGAATCGGTGGAGAAATTTTGTGTTATATATGGTAATCCTTCTAATATAAAAATGGGATATCCAGAATTTACCATTTGTGAAAAAAGGGGGTTGTGTAATACCACCCCTGCTAAAAATAAAAAATTTTAGCAAGTTCTTAGGTATAAGTTAATCAGGGGACAGCCGCTTTCTAGACTACATAACAAGGATTCAAAAGAGTAAGTGGTTTTTTCCATTTCAACATTCCTTTCACGAAGATACAATTAAAGATTCAAAAATATCAAGAAACCTTTCTTTCGTCCAACAAAACAATAAGTATATTCACAGAATTAAGGAATAATAACTATGAAAATAAGGGCTTCCGTTCGTAAAATTTGTGAAAAGTGTCGACTAATCCGTAGGAGGGGACGAATTATAGTAATTTGTTCCAACCCGAGGCATAAACAAAGACAAGGATAATCTTACTAAAGGAAATAAAATAAAGGAAAGGGTACTTCCAAGGAGCTGGCAAAAAAAAGTCCGTTTTGACATGAAATGGATATATCCATATATTTCTTGTGAAATGAAAAAATATGGCAAAACCTATATTAAGAATTGGTTCACGTAAAAATACACGTAGTGGTTCACGTAAAAATGTACGTAGAATACCAAAGGGAGTTATTCATGTTCAAGCAAGTTTCAACAATACCATTGTGACCGTTACAGATGTACGGGGTCGGGTTATTTCTTGGTCCTCCGCGGGTACTTGTGGATTCAGGGGTACAAGAAGAGGAACACCTTTTGCTGCTCAAACCGCAGCAGGAAATGTTATTCGAGCAGTAGTGGATCAAGGTATGCAACGAGCTGAGGTAAGGATAAAAGGCCCTGGACTGGGAAGAGATGCAGCATTACGAGCTATTCGTAGAAGCGGTATACTTTTAAGTTTCGTACGAGATGTAACCCCTATGCCACATAATGGTTGTAGACCCCCTAAAAAAAGACGTGTATAGAACTAAATAAAAGCTGAAAGGGTTTCAAGAGAAATAAACGATTCAATGATCTGATCAAATAAAATTACTATGGTTCGAGAGAAAGTCAAAGTATCTACTCGGACACTACAGTGGAAGTGTGTTGAATCAAGAAGAGACAGTAAGCGTCTTCATTATGGACGCTTTATTCTGTCTCCACTTATGAAAGGTCAAGCCGACACAATAGGCATTGCGATGCGAAGAGCTTTACTTGGCGAAATAGAAGGAACATGTATTACACGTGCAAAATCTGAGAACATACCACATGACTATTCTAACATAGTAGGTATTCAAGAATCAGTACATGAAATTTTAATGAATTTGAACGAGATTGTATTAAGAAGTAATCTATACGGAACGCGCAACGCGCTTATTTGTGTCAAAGGTCCCGGATATATAACTGCTCGAGACATAATTTTACCGCCCTCTGTGGAAATAGTTGATAATACACAGCATATAGCTACCTTAACGGAACCAATAGATTTGTGTATTGGATTAAAAATCGAGAGGAATCGCGGATATAGCCTAAAAATGTCAAATAACTTTGAAGACAGAAGTTATCCTATAGATGCAGTATTCATGCCTGTTCAAAATGCGAATCATAGTATTCATTCTTATGGGAATGGGAATGAAAAACAAGAGATTCTTTTTCTAGAAATATGGACAAATGGAAGTTTAACTCCTAAAGAAGCACTTCATGAAGCCTCCCGGAATTTGATTAATTTATTTATTCCTTTTCTACATGTAGAAGAAGAAACGTTCTATTTAGAGAACAATCAACATCAAGTTACTTTACCCCTTTTTCCTTTTCATAATAGATTAGTTAACCTAAGA